CATTACAAGAATTCTATCTCTCTAAAAAAGATCTTTTTTGTAGTGCAAGTTAATTCTTTCGAGTTTATTTTTTTGTTCCTATTCTCCTTTCTCATAAAAAGGTACTTTAAGTAAAGGATTACTTCGTTCTTGATAGTTATTTACTTAATCGGTGGATAGGAAAATACTCTGGATCGGAATCGTGGGGAGTACTCCTTCATCATTTCTACCAACATAAAGCCCCAATTAGAATCCCTTTTATGCTATGCAGTATGAACAGAAAAATCCTGTTGAATAACTTACATAATCTCTATTACGAATCCTTTGTGTACCTTGGTGTTCCTAACTATCCACCCTTTTTGGTCAAAAGGACCCCCCCGCTCATTAGGGTAATACATGTCTGTTAATAGCTAGTAAAATCCCTAGATAGTTGCTCCTTTTGAACCCGCTTCAAGTCATGATGACTAATCACTCAATCTTGGGGTAAATAGTATAGTATATAATGCTTATGTTTACTTTCACTTAACACTTGTACATAGGAAATGAGACTGAATCTTTTTACTGCAAAGTAAGAAACTGTTTTTTTCACTCATATAACTATCTGGTTTAGTTCATCAACCCGAATGATGAATAAAAAATAAAAAGGTATATTCAACTCATGAAATTTCCTTCCTAGAAAGAAAAGACATAGAGGAAATTTTATGTCTTAACGAATCACACGTAGAGATATTGATAACACACATAGAGTTAATGGTATTTCATAACTAATTGATTGAGCAGCAGCCCGTAAACCACCTAAAAAGGAATATTTATTATTTGATCCATAACCTGACATAAGAAGGCCCACGGGAGCAATACTTGAAATGGCAATCCATAAAAAAACACCAATACTTAAATCGGCTAGAACAAGGCGATATCCAAAAGGAATTACTAAAGAACTTAGTAGAATTGATGTGACTGCTATGGATGGTCCGATACTGAATAAACGAGTATCTCCTCTTGATGGAAGAAGATTCTCTTTGAAAAGTAATTTTGTACCATCTGCTAAAGCTTGAAGAATTCCCAAAGGCCCGGCGTATTCAGGGCCAATACGTTGTTGTATCCCCGCAGATATTTCTCTTTCTAACCAAACAATTACTAGTACACCTATTGTGATTCCTAATACAGGAGTAAAAATAGGGACAAGCATCCATATGATCTCATATACCTCTTTTAAGGATTCCAATCTAAAAAAAGAATTGATAGCTTGTACTTCTGTTGTATCTATTATCATTTTAACGATCAACTTCTCCCATAATGATATCTATGCTACCTAGTATTGTCATAATATCAGCCAATTTCATTCTTTTAACTAATTGAGGAAGGATTTGCAAATTGATAAAACCCGGTGGTCGGATTTTCCATCTCCAAGGAAAAACACCCTTATCTCCTATCAGAAAAATTCCTAATTCTCCTTTTGGGGCTTCGACTCTCACATAAAGTTCTTGTTTTGACAATTCAAAAGTAGGAGAAGGTTTTTTACTGATAAATCGATAGTCAAAATCATTCCATTCGGGATCCCATACTTTATCAAAGCGCCGGATTTCTAAATTCTCATAGGGCCCCCCCGGAATTCCTTCTAAAGCCTGTTGAATAATTTTTATTGATTCTGTCATTTCACCGATTCGTACTAAATAACGAGCTAATGAATCCCCTTCCTTTTGCCATTGAACTCCCCAATCAAATTCATCGTAAGACTCATAATGATCAACCTTTCGAAGATCCCATTGTATTCCGGAAGCTCGTAGCATTGGTCCCGATAAACCCCAATTAATTGCCTCCTCTCCGCCAATAATGCCTACTCCCTCAACTCGCTCTAAAAAAATAGGATTCCGTGTAATAAGCCTTTGATATTCAGTAACTCTTGTTAAAAAATAATCACAAAAATCCAAACATTTATCTACCCAGCCATAAGGTAAATCAGCAGCGACTCCTCCAATACGAAAATAATTATGCATCATTCGCATACCGGTAGCAGCTTCGAATAGGTCATATATCAATTCTCTTTCTCGAAAAATATAGAAGAAGGGGGTCTGTGCGCCAATATCTGCCATAAAAGGGCCAAGCCATAACAAATGCGAAGCTATACGACTTAACTCTAACATAATGACTCTGATATAGCTGGCCCTTTTAGGCACTTGAATATTGCCTAACTGCTCTGGTGCATTTACAGTTATTGCTTCAGTGAACATAGTAGCTAAATAATCCCAACGTGTTACATACGGTAAATATTGTATAATTGTTCGGTTTTCCGCAATTTTTTCCATTCCTCTATGTAAATAACCCAATATCGGTTCACAGTCAATAACATCTTCACCATCTAGAGTAACAATGAGTCGAAGAACACCGTGCATTGATGGGTGCTGAGGGCCCATATTGACTATCATAAGGTCATTTCGTGTAGCTGGTGCAGTCATAAGTTTTTCCCGATTCATTCTTCCATGAATTGCTGAAAGCGAAAAGAGGTTCATCAAAATTTAAGCGAAAATTCAAAACGACTCTTCAAATTAATGATTTTTTGTTTCTCGAATCTCCAACTGTCCGATTAATTCTTTATAACGTACTCTATTTTTTTTTGACAAATAGGCGAGCAGCCGTTGACGTTTTCCTAGAATTTTACGTAGACCTCTCTGAGATAAATAGTCTTTTTTGTGCAATTCCAAATGTGAAGTAAGTCTCCGTATCCTATTGGTGAAACTCACTACTTGAAATTCAACAGACCCCTTGTTGTCTTCGTTTTCCTCTTTCAAAATAATTGCACTGAATGGATTTTTTATCATAAAAAAGCTCCTTCTACCCTTTAATTTACATATAAAATATTTTATTTGATCAGTAATAATAATATTAGTCATTTTAATGTAGTAATTAGTATACACAAGAATTTTAATTTTAGTTGGACAGGGATAAAAAAGTAGATGGTACGTTTTTACACTTACAACGTCAAATAATTTAGACCGAAAATTCGGAATATTCCATATATTCGTTTATTTTATAGATTTTATCCAAACAAATTGATACGTCATTGACTTAGTATTAAATAAAAAAGATCTAATATTAAACTGGGACGTAAGACAGGGCATATGTGCATCTGTTTGCTTTTCTATATGGTACAGAATATATAGGAAAAATGTACCATCAACCAATTTTTAATTGTGGATATATTCTTAACAAACTAAAACGGCTTCCATTATTGGTATTAAACCAATATCTATTCATACAAGCTAAGTCTTCTAATCGATAATTAGGCCAAAGAAATAACTTTAATTTAATTAATTCATTTTTATCTCTATCAAGATGCTTTTTTTGATCCAAAAAAGGATTCCTGTTTTTTATGTTCTTTTTGTTACAAAATACTCGATTTTTATCCACACTATTTATATTCTTTGAGTTGAAAGAAATTAGAATTCTCAATTCTCTACGACGTCTAGATGATAAAATCTTTTCAGGAACGATAAAATAATAATGTTTTTTGTCTCTCTTTCGAATTATTATTTGATATCTTGGGATAGATTCATCCAATTTATTTTTATTGATATATCTTTGTTCTCGATATCTTTGAGGAGTTTGGTACTTACTTTTATGAACCAACGATATACTTACGGTTTGATATATAATAAAGTATCCGTCGTTTTTTACAGACAAACGAATGGGATCGATAAAAAATATCCCCTTTTTATTCAATTCTGTAGGAGTCAATTTTTTTCGAATCACCATTATATCCAGATTTATTTCTTTCCTTTGAATAGACGATATAGTAGTATCTCTTGGATTTATCAGTCCAAGCAAGTAACAATATATCTTGATATTATTGATCATTCTTTCAGTTAAATTCGGAATTAAACCATCGTCTATTAGCCATTGAAAAAGCAAATAGTGTTTCCGTAAGAAAATTATTTCTGGTCTCATCTTATTTCGGATCTTATATTGTTTTTTCATTTTATCTTGGTTTTGTGAATATGATCCAAGGCCTCTTCGGCCCGCGGGTTCTTTTTCTTCTTGATTTCGATTCATTAATTCAGAATATCTTTTTTCATTCGATGGTCTAAAAAAATGGAATTTTTTCTTTTCATTGATGTTTTTCTTTTTATTTAAAAGAAGTAATTTGCTTGGTATAATCCATGGTTTTATTTTGTATACATTATAAAGTGGCACAAATTCTGGGAAGAACGGAAGTTTCAGATTTGTCGATATTGAGTTTAGGATTTCTTCATTCATTTCCATCCAATCAAAAAAGAGTTTCTTATCATTGATTGGATTTATTTCTAAATTTTGATGAATCATCAGATAAAAAATATCGTTTTTATCCATTTTCTCAATTTTTTGGTAATTCTTACTTCCAAGCTTAGTATTTATATTACTGCTATAATCCATTTTGGTCCAGGCCTCAATATCTATTTTTTGTCTTAGAAAAAAATTTAGAATTGTCCAATCAAAATATTTTCTATCTGGATTTTTTTGCATATACATAATATCGACCTTTTCTAGATAATGATTGATAGGAATTTCCTCCAGGCTTTCAAATAAATTTTGTTTATAATTGTTGTAATTAAAAGTAATTTTTTGGTTGTTATTTAATTCTGATGGTGATCCATAAATAATATATGAGGACTTCTTAATTTCAGAATTAATAGATTTATATGATAAAAGATTATATATATAGTATTTTGGAAAATTATATTTTTGGTTTGGTAATGGATATACTTTAAAATCCTTTTGTTTTTTGTGATAAAGTAATCGATCTTTTTCATACGAATTCCATTTTGTTAAATCTTTATTTTGGGTAATACCACCTTCATTTATTGTAGTTCGCCATTTTTGTGGTATTAATTCAAACCATCTAATCTGAGATAAATTGTATTGATAATGACCTCTTAACCAGTTTTTCCATTGATTCGTTTCAGAACTTGAAAGTTTTGTATGTCTTAATTCGGAATGAAATATTCCCTGTGTTACAAAATAATTTTTTATTGTAGTCTTAAGAAAAACGGGAGTTACATGATACTCAAAAATAGATCTTAACTTATACAAATTAATAACTTGGGTTTGTGATAATTTGTAAAATACATATGCTTGTGATAAAGAGGATAAGTCAAAAAAAAGATGTGAATTCCTCTTACTATTCTTAATATTGTAAAGTTCACTTTTTAGAGTCGAAATAAAGTTAATTTCTTTTTTGTTTTTTTTATTTTTTATTTCTTGGTTTGTTTTATTATTGTAAATGTATTTATCAAAACAAAAATTTCTTGATTCAAGAACTAGTTGTGTAGGAATTCTGGCAATATGAATGATACATAGAAAGATATCGATGTATATTCTTTTAATGAAAATTTTTATAAACAAATCTAATTTATAGATTAATCGATTTCTTCTTTTTTTTTTTTTTAATATTTTCCAAAAAATTTTTGTTGATTTTTCTTTTCCATTATAACTATAACTTGTTTTGTTAGGACTACTTCTTTTCTTGGCGTTGCTGTTTTTTTCTTTTGTAAGACTCTTTGTTTTCTTTCTGATTGTGCTTGTTCTATCAGCCAGATTTTTAATTTTTTTTTCTCTCAGTGAATAATTTGTATTATCTGTAGATTTAATTTTTCTAAACGAGTCGTTAATTATCTGATTCCTAATTATAGAATCTTTTTTTTGTTTAGTTTCGCCGGATTCATACACCTTTCTCAATATAAATAATCGAGTTAGATGTACTTTTAAGAGTTCTTTTTTTATTTTTTTTATAAACAGAAATAAAACGTTTTTGATAACCACCCCTTTTGGTTCTTTTGAATCTTGTAGAAAATTTTTTGTTCTTTCTTTTAAAACGCTTAGAACTCGAAAATGATTATTTTTCGTTTTTCTAATTTTTTTTTTTAGTTCTTTAAAAATAGGCTTAAAAAAGGAAGTTTTGGGGGGGGCAGAACCAAAGGGAAGGGTAGTTTGCGTTCCCCAAGCCGTTAAAAAAGAAAACTTTTGTTGTTCTTTCTTTAGATCTTTATAAGAAGAAAAATAGGGCCTCAATTTGGATCTGTGCCAAGGTTTCAAATAAAAAGGAAATACTATTTTTATCTGAATACCATCTTTAAACCAATTTCTGGGAAGTTCGAGTTCTGATACTTGAACACCGTTATAGGTACATATAATATGCTTTTCTCTATTCCACTCATCGAAGTCCTCAGCCCACTCGGGGGGTTGAGATAATAAAATACGCCCAATGTTTTTAACTATTATCAATGAAGGTAATAAAATATATTTTCTAAAAATAGATTGAATTATTAAAATTAAACTTCTTGTTGCTTGTGGATATGGAACAAAATCCCAGGCTTCCGCGATTTTTATCCACGTTTTTTCCTTTATTTTGTTCTCTTCTTCCTCCTTTTGCTCCTTTTGTCTTTTTTTTTGTTCCTCTGTATAATCTTTAAATTCTGATCCTTTACCCATCCAATTTATAAAAAAAAATTTCATCTGTTCAGGGATATTAAAAGAAAAAAGGGGGGATTTTTTTATTCTGTCCAAAAAAAGGGGGGAATGCGCATTTGCTTGAAACAATTTCGAAATAAAAGTTTTACGCCTTTGAACACGCATAGAACCTTTGATGAATTCTCGACGAAAATCTGATTCTTCCGAATAGTCTCTAATAGACACCCAGTTTTTGACACTTGCTTTGCGACTACGTTTAGTAGGCCTATAAATTATTACATGATCCCTTTTTCTTGAACGTATATGATAATCCAACGGTAGGCCTTCATGAGCTGCGCCCGACAGGAATTCCAATTCGGTAATAAGTTTGTATGACCATCTAGGGACTTTTTTACTGATTTCTTTTATTACAAATTTTTGTTTTGTTTTTTGACCATTAGGGCTAGTTAGAATTGTATTCAATAAAAATTTGTAAAATTTGGCTCTTTTTTCTGAACCAATCCTTCCTTGTTCTTTTTCTGAAAATAAAGAGAGGCCCTTACAATTTAAACTCGATCCCGATTCTCTATCAAATTTACTGATTAAAGTAAATAAATGACGATTTTCCGTTGAAAAAGTTTTTTTATCAAATCGGTCTATTTTCTGTTCAACCTCTTGGTAATCAGTATCAGGAAGAAGGAGACTATGAATCTTATTAATTTCCATTGTCTCTATGAAATTTTCTAACGAAATTTTATTTATGATTGAAGGTGAAATTTTTTTTTTGATTGTTCCCCGATATAACCCATTCAAAATGGGATCATACATTTTAGGCAAGTAATATTTTCTAGTCTTATCATTACACAATCTAGTACTTTTTTCGAGTATATCTAGAGAAAAAAATCCCGTATCTAGAGCCTCAATTCTATTTAAAAACTCGTTGTTTAAGTTGTTATTTTTGTGTTGGTTAGTATAAACCCAATGATTGTACAGTTCATCCGAAGAGAGTTTTTCTAGTGTGGGCAGGGACATCCTTCTTTGTATCATTTCTCCAAAAGTTGACAAGCTAGGCGGATACGTAAAAGAGATTCTTTCTTT